CAAACTTCTTCATAACATTCTCTATTAGAAATGCATTTTCTAGCATTTGACTGCGTACCACCAAAGTATTTAGTCGCCCCCTGGAAAGATAGCCCAGAAAGTTGATAGAATATTTGTGTAAGTGGTTTATATGAACCCTTCCGGGTTGAGACCACACGTGAAAATGCCATTGCCATAAATTGACAAGGTAATATTTCCATTTATTCATCAAAAGGGGCGTATCTTTTGAAGCCAGAATGGCTTTTCCTCGATATCTAACATAATGCATGAAAGGATCCTTAAACAACCATAAGATGTTCTGAAAATCATTGGCAAAGACTTCGACAAGATAGTTTACTTTTCCATAAAAATGGATTCGCTCAAAAAGGACTCCAGAAGATGTTGATCGTAAATGAGAAGATTGATTACGGAGAAAAAAGAAGATGAATTCATCTTCATATACATGAGAATTATATAGGAACAAGAAAAATCTTGGATTACTTGTTGAAAAAATGGAAATTGATTTCTTTGGAGTAATAAGACTATTCCAATTAAAATACTCGTGAAGAAAGAATCGCAATAAATGTAAAGAAGAGGCATCTTTTACCCAGTAGCGAAAGGTTTGAACTAAGATTTCCGGGCGAATGGGGTGGGGTATTAGTACATCTAAGACATAATTTAAATGTGAGAAATTGTCCTCGAAAAAAGGAAATATGGAATGAATTGATTGGAAATTATGAGATTTCGCCATTTCTTGACCTTCTAAGAAAGATGCTAACCGTAGGGAAAATGGAATTTCCACAATGACTGCAAATCCCTCCGATATCATTTGAGAATACAAATTGTTGTTGTGTCCAATAAATTGATTTGGATTAGAATCATTAGCATAAATACTCAAATGAATCTGTTGATACAACAAGGTACTTAAACGTTTCATACTTAGTGAACTAGATTTATTGTCATAACCCCCATTTTCTAACGAAATCGCCGATCTATTTAAACCATGATCATGAGCAAGTGTATAAATATACTCCCGAAAAAGAAGTGGGTATAGGAAGTTCTGTTGCTGAGATCCATCTAGTTCTAAATATATTTGAAATTTCTCCATTTGAAATTAAATTGAACTTAAATTGAACCCTGAGGTAAGGGGTTTATTGGATTATCAAACGATACATTGGATTATCAAATGATACATAGTGCGATAAAGTCAAAACAAGGTATTTATAGTAAAAAAAATGGATACCTTGGAAACGAGTAGACTCATTACTGGATTCTCTATTCTCGAATTTGCCACTTAATTTAATTGGTTTATGTTTGTTATAGTATAAACAGGCGGTTGTGGTTAGAAATCCTTTATTTTTTCAATCCAATCGCTCTTTTGATTTTGGAAAAAAGATATCTTTATCAATATACTGTTTCTTCTACACATTCATTTACAACCCATAATAGGGACTAATTAATAGTTAGGACTCATTAAAAAAATCGATAATCTACTCATGGGAACCCCCTTCCCCGAATTAGGAACTAATACCTTTTTAACGTTTAATTAGATCAGGGAATCATTCAAATTCAATTAAGAACAGAAGCTCGTTTCTTTTTATTTTCCTATAATTGGAACCGTAGGGCTCTATCCATTTATTCACTCGACCTAATTTTGAATTCAATTTTTTTGTTCCGCGCCAATAATTCAAACCCGATTTTGAAGCGATTCAATCAGAATAAAATATTCTCAAAATTTTCCATTGATACGACATGCTGGTTTTTCCATTCATTCCTTTCCGGATCAGTCGTGGTCTTACAAACTCTCCCGGTGGTATGGACGAATCATTTGTTTCATATAAATGTGTAAAAGATGCTAGCCGCACTTAAAAGCCGAGTACTCTACCATTGAGTTAGCAACCCGAATAATTCAAATGTGTAGATACAATCGGAATAAAAAAAAAAAAAAAAAAAAGAAATTGAATTTCACAGCGTAATCAGAATATTAAACTAGCAAGAAATGAAATAAAACAATTTCGAATCGATTCGGAACATAAAAAAAAGACAAGACTTCTTGTATAACAGTAAATCCAGCGAACCCGTCATTTAAATGAAGTAAAGAAAAAGAACCAAACCTCTGGTACGAAGATAAATGGATCTGTTTACCCACGCTCAAATTATAGTTGAGCGATACGCTGTTGTCAATATGCCTGTGAATGTTGAATATGAATGTTGATAAAATAATGTAAAAAATACAATGGCGAAAACAAAAGAATTTTTTTAATAACAATAACAAAAAAACAATTTTTATTTATTTTTTTTATTTTATTTATTTTTTTTTTATTTAATTTTTATAATTTTTAATTAATTTAATTAAAAATTATAAAATTAAATAAATAGAAAAAATTTTAGAAAACTTTTGAAAAAAATCGAAAAGAAAAAGAAAGGACTTGCGTTGGATTTACACTATATAAACAATATACATAAATACAAATAGATACATAGCTGAAAGAATAAATTAAAGAAAAAAATAGAAAGAAATATCAAGTTGATTCAATCAATCAATATAAGTAAAATAAGCAGCTTAATCCCTTGTTTTGTGATTTATTAATCGATTTATAACGACAAACGACAAAACGCTCGGTACCGGTTGCAAGTAATGTAAATTTTTCTATTTTTCGACCCAATTACTTCTTACTTCATTGTATTCATTTGCTTTTTTTCTATGCATCTTATATCAATAAAATTCTAGCAATAAATTTGATTTTTTTGTCCTTATACTTCTAGAACAAGATATTCTATGGTAGAGCAATATTAAAAAGGACTAATAAATAGGTATGAATAGAACAAAAAAAGAGGGGAGTAGTAAAGAAAAAGAAAAAAGTTATACAAAACTAGATAGGAGTCATCCATTCCCTCTTTTTTTGTTCTAGTCCTTAATTGAATTTCGGTTGATTAAGATAAAGTTCCGTAAAAACCCCTGCTTTCTTTGAAATATCATGAACTGTTCCTGTAGGTTGAGCGCCCTTATCAAGGAAATCTAAAATAGCAGGAACATTTAAATGGGTTTGATTATTTAGCGGATCATAAAACCCCACTTTCCGAAGATCTCTTCCTTCTCTTCGGGATCGAGCATCAATTGCAATGATTCGATAAACAACTCATTGGGATAGATGTAGATGAACAATACCCCCCCTAGAAACGTATAAGAAGTTTTCTCCTCGTACGGCTCGAGAAAAAATGATTAGAAGTTCTGTTTATTAGAGATTTAAGTCCTTCTTTTTTTCTTCTTTTTCGAAAACAAAAAACGCATTCGTACTCTCATAACTCAAGTTGGATAACTTTCAAATAGCCCTAAAGATTTTCTTTTGGGATTTCATTTTTTGAGTAGTCTCTAACCCCCTTTTTGTTTGTCTCGTTTCGAATCTATTTTTTGATTCTTCATTTCCATTCTGATCTAATTGTTGAGACAATTGAAAACGGTATTTACTTGTTCCAGGATCCTTTATCTTTGCCTTGAATCATTGGGTTTAGACATTACTTCGGTGATCTTTAATCTTTTTGTTTTCAAAAATGGCGGCAACACGCCCCTTTTTGCGATTTCTTTCTAGTATCAAAGAATCATACGAACAGTTGGTTCCTGTACGATCCACTTTTCATCGAAAGAGTTTTACCAATTCCAACAAATTTTCGTTTTGGATTTCAAAATTGCTCGAATCGGATCCTTTCGATTTCTATATCGAAAATATACTTACGAAGTTTGTTCCAACTTATTTATTGGTATTAACCCTAGATCCTTGCTCCTGCGAAATGACTAAATACTTTCTACTCGAGCTCCATCATGTCCTATTTACACTACAACCCACTAAAAAACGAGAATTGAGAATTCTAGTAAAATAGAACAAAGTATGTCGAGCCAAGAGCCCATTCATTCCTAGATAATAAAAAATCTAAAACGGTGGATGGAAAAAAATCCACAGCCGATCATGTCCTTCAAGTCACACGTTGCTTTCTACCACATCGTTTCAAACGAAGTTTTACCATAACATTTTTCTAGTTTTAAACCGGTATGTAATTGATTCAATCATGGAATCATGAATAGTCATTGCTTTCGTCAATACCCAATACTTTTTCCTTCGATATGTAAGGAATAGTTAATTTAGGAAGAAAAAGTCTCAGTAAGAATTCAATTTCATTTTCTTTTTCTATTTTATTGCATCCATGCAATATTTCTTTTTATTTAGAAATAAAAAGAACACGAATAAAAAAAGAAGTTCTTTTTGAATCCGCGTTGCATCTTCAAAGGATTTGATAGAATAGATTCAACAATCTTACACTTCTTCGAGTACCAACAACTCATAAGAAACATTAAAAATATTTAATTGAAAAAATTTCTTACCCCGGCATCACCATTTAAATAAAGTTTTACTAAGGATTATATTTGATCATCATAAGAGAGATAAATCTATATTCAGGGTGAACTAAACCATTACTGATTTAAACCGGATAGATAGATCGAAAAGCAATTTTTTTTTTCGTAGATTGGATACAAAAAACTAATGAAAGGGAATACTTGGGTTCTTATTCTTTCATCTCGAATACTGAAAGATAAATCAGAATTGCAAAAAATCGGCAATTTCCATCTCTATGAGATTAAACTGAACAATTTTCATTATGGATTTTTTTATTTTTTATGTTAATTATTTAACAGTAGGGTAAGGGCTCAAAAATCTTTTCAAAAAAAAACAAAAGAACGCTATCATTGAAATAGAAGGATGTGGATGTATGAATGGACCCCGTCTCAATTGTTATTACATAGATTTTTATTCATTAAAGTCAAACACCAAATACCCCAAAAGGAGGGGTCAAAGAAAACCCATTCCATATGAAACTCGATTATTTGTTAATGAGATTTGGACAGACACAATTGATATCTTCCACCGCTCACTAACTCGTATGGACTCCCATTCCCAATGCATTCTTGGGGATGATGAATCATAAATAAAATAAAGGATCCCATTTGATTTTACGTTTACGGGATGCTAGACTCTTTTGTATAGATAAAAAACCAAAAAAGTCCAGATTAATCCATTCTTTACTATTTTTTATTTTACCCTAAACTAGTCTTAAGAAACTTAATTCCATTGATTGAATTCAAACTCTTGTGATCTATGTTCCCATCTTATTTGGTCACAAATAGATTCAGTTCCATTTTCGTATTCTTTTAACTCGATTCAATTTGTGAAAAAACATCTGATTGAGAAAAGAATTTTGAAAATAAAAAAAAAAACAAGAAGTACATTTTATCAAAAGTTGTACTCTTAAATAAAAGGTTGCTCAAAACGCAAATCGGGATTCTAATATATATAAGAATCCGCTCTGGGACGGAAGGATTCGAACCTCCGAATAGCGGGACCAAAACCCGTTGCCTTACCACTTGGCCACGCCCCATTTCAATTTCCATTCGATACTAATAAACACTAATATTGTCTGTCCGTCAATTCTCAATTCCCGGCAAAATTTCTATGGAATAAATTTAATTCTTGTTTTAGTGTTAAGATTTTGACACGAGTCGATATAGAAGTAAACTCCATTTATTGATCATTGCATATAATTCAATTAAGATATTGTATGAAAGTATGATTTCTTCTATTCTCTTGTGAGAATTGAAGGATTTTTGTTTTGATGGGTTCGGTTCAAAGAAGTATTTTTTTTTGTCTACCCTACTCTCTTTTCTTCATTTTTAGCTTATATCAATAACATATTAATAACTCAATCAAAATAAAATTATCTCCAAGAACAAAATGTTTGTTATGCTTAATATCTTTAGTTTGATCTATATCTGTCTTAATTCTGCCCTTTATTCAAGTAGTTTTTTATTCGCCAAATTACCCGAGGCCTACGCTTTTTTGAATCCAATTGTAGATGTTATGCCAATAATACCAGTTCTCTTTTTTCTCTTAGCCTTTGTTTGGCAAGCTGCTGTAAGTTTTCGATAAGATCTTTAATACTGTCCTAGAAAAATTCATGATTTATTCAAGCTCGAGAAAAAAATTTTAACAATTGATAAGACCGGGTGAGTCTTACAATATGAACGAACCCTCAATTTAAACAGTAAAATTCTTGGGCAAACACGATAAATTTTGATTCCCCCATTTCACGATTCTATTCTTACCTTTTTTCACTGAAAGACCCTATTAAAGTCCACCACAGTATTGAATTCGAATTGTGTGAATTTCTAAAAATAAAAACTCTTTTCTATTTCTATAAATTCGAAAAACCGCTTTATTTCTTGGTGTCAAAATAGGATATGTCGTATAAAAATAGGGAATCTATTCTCTTTTTCCCCAAAAACTTTTCCCCCCCAAAATAATAATTTGGAGATTTTGTAATGCTTACTCTCAAACTCTTTGTTTACACCGTAGTTATATTCTTTGTTTCTCTCTTCATCTTCGGCTTTCTATCTAATGATCCAGGACGTAATCCTGGACGTGAAGACTAAAAAACAAGAAGGTTTCCTTGCTTTATTCTGATAAATGTTCTTAGGATTTCATTTTATCTATTCCACATCTTTCACTAGTCAAATAAAAAACAAAAGGGTTCGCTAAATTCGAATTTGAAGGATACCAAGCCATCGACGAAAACGGAAAGAGAGGGATTCGAACCCTCGGTACGAATAGCTCGTACAACGGATTAGCAATCCGACGCTTTAATCCACTCAGCCATCTCTCCTAATTGAAAAAAGATAATTACTATGTTACATTACACAAGAAAGAATGTTTGAAAAAAAAAAGCCCTTCTTTACTTTAACTTTATTACTATTACTTTATTCTATAGCTTATATAGATTTTTTATTGTATTTTGTATTGTATTATACAGATAGATACAACCTTTATTACAGATAGATACAACTTTTATCAGCAATTCCATTTTTCATTTTTTTTTTAATTTCTATTTAATATTTAATTTCTATTTAAATTTCTATTTAATTTATATTATTTAATTTATATTATATAKAAATTTTATATTATATAGAAATTAAAAAATAGAAATTATATAGAAATTAAAAAATAGAAATTTAAAAATGAAAAACCTCCAAAGAGATATCTCGAATCAAAATAAAAAAAATAAAGAAATATCTTTTTAATTGCGTTCAAAAGTTTTTTTATTTCCACGGTCTGGCCTGGTCAATACCTAGCCGGGCCTTTTTTTGTTCCAATAAACCATACCGCCAAATCATAGAAAAAATGATTTAGATAGGATCAAAGTGTCCTTTCTTATTATTTATTATTCTTTCGTTTCTTCTTTTTTTTATTTATTTAATTTACTTTTACTGGATACTGGAAACAAAGGAAAAGGGGAACGATGGATTTTTTCACAATGCATTTTATGGTATGGCGTAAATTGTTTTGTCGAGCCGTATCTGTCAAAATTCCTTCAAGAATCGAATTTGTTATTTTTTTTTTATTTTTTTTTAGTTATTAAATTTCCTAATTTCATTAAAACTCCTGACAAGCACATCAACACTCTAATCTCTAATTT